TACATCTATTCAATTCTGAAGTTCTTTCGACTATATGAATTGTGCTCAAGATTGAAAACCTATTTTCATCTTAATGAAAAAAAAAGACGAAAAAAATCCAATAGATTTAAAAATTCTTTTTGGGTAAATCAATTGCGAAATGTTTTTCTAGAATGACCAATATCTGTTTTATATCTTCTAGGCGCAAATGTTCCATTTTCATGAGATCTTCTTGACTGTTATTCAAAAGGTCCAATAATGTATATATATTGGACCTTTTGAGGCAATTATAGACCCTGGGAGAGAATTCTGATTGATCAATAAAAATCGATTTCAATGCTATTTTTTTTTTGTTTTTTCTGAGTTTATCCAATTTCTCGTGAAAGGTAAGAGGGGATAAAGGAACCGTGTGTTGATTGTCCTCTAAAGGTAAGTTTTCTTCTTCCTTATGTAAAAAGGGAATAAATAAATCAATCAAATTCCGGGAGGCTTCGTGAAGTGCTTCTTTCGGAGTTAAACTCCCATTTGTCCATATTTCGAGAAAAAGTATCTCTTGTTTTTCATTCCCATTCCCATAAGAATGAATACTATGATTCGCATTTCGAACAGGCATGAATACAGCATCTATAGGATAACTTCCATCTTGAAAGTTATCTGGCATTTTGATAAGATATCCGCGATTTCTCTCGATTTGTAATCCAATACACAAATCAATTGGTTCTGTCAAGCTAGCTATATGTTGTGTATTGTCAACGATTTCTACATAAGGTGGTAAGATAATATCTTGAGCAGTTACATATCCTGGACCTCTGACACAAATAGACGCGTCCCAAGTTCCATATAGATTACTTCTCAATACAATTTCTTTTAAATTCATTAAAATTTCATGGACCGATTCTTGAATACCCGCTATGGTAGAATATTCATGTGGGACGTTCTCCGATTTTACACGTGTGATACATGTTCCTTCTATTTCTCCAAGTAAAGTTCTTCGCATCGCAATGCCTATTGTGTCGGCTTGACCTTTCATAAGTGGAGACAGAATAAAGCGTCCATAATAAAGACGTTTACTGTCTTCTCTTGATTCAACACACTTCCACTGTAGTGTCCGAGTAGATACTGTTACTTTCTCTCGAACCATAGTAATAATATTTTATTTGATTGAATCATTTATTTCTCTTGTTTCTCTTGAAATTTCTTCAATGTTTATTTCTACACACGTCTTTTTTTCGGGGGTCTGCAACCATTATGTGGCATAGGGGTTACATCTCGTACGAAAGTTAATAGTATACCACTTCTACGAATAGCTCGTAATGCTGCGTCTCTTCCGAGACCGGGACCTTTTATCATGACTTCTGCTCGTTGCATACCTTGATCTACTACTGTACGAATAGCATTTGCTGCTGCAGTTTGAGCGGCAAAGGGTGTCCCTCTTCTCGTACCCTTGAATCCACAAGTACCCGCCGAGGACCAAGAAACCACCCGACCCCGTACATCTGTAACCGTGACAATGGTATTATTGAAACTTGCTTGAACATGAATAACCCCCTTTGGTATTCTACGTGCACTCTTACGTGAACCAATACGTCCATTTCTACGTGAACCAATTCTCGGTATAGCTTTTGCCATATTTTATCATCTCATAAATATGAGTCAGAGATATATGGATATATCCATTTCATGTCAAAACAGATTCCTTATTTGTACATCGAGTCCTTTAGTGTGTCTGATTATCCTTGTCTTTGTTTATGTCTCGGGTTGGAACAAATTACTATAATGCGCCCCCGCCTACGGATTAGGCGACATTTTTCACAAATTTTACGAACAGAAGCTCTTATTTTCATATTTGTCATTCCTTATCTTAATTCTGAATCTACTTCTTGGAAGAAAATAAGTTTCTTGAAATTTTTCATCTCGAATCATATTGAATAAAAACCACCTAATCCTTCCAATCCTTGTTGCGGAGTCGATAAATTATACGTCCTCTGGTTGAATCATAACGACTTACTTCAATTTTGACTCTATCTCCTGGCAGTATCCGTATAAAACTACGCCGGATCTTTCCTGAAACATAACCCAGAATCAAATCTTCATTATCTAAGCGAACCCGGAACATACCATTGGGAAGCGATTCAGTAATTAAACCTTCATGAATCCATTTTTGTTCTTTCATTCCAGGTAAAGCCTCCTTGAAGTATCAACTAATGGAGGAGGAACGATATTAGACAACTCGCCCCTTTTCGTTTTTTTAGAAATAGGAATAAGTTTCGGATCCAATTTGGATATTAAAAGGATTACCATATATAACACAAAATTTCTCCGCCGATTCCTTCGAGTCGAGCCTCTCGGTCTGTCATTATACCTCGAGAAGTAGAAAGAATTACAATCCCCATCCCACCTAAAATTCTAGGAATTCGTTGAGAGTTAGAATAGATTCGTAGACCGGGTCGACTGATTCGTTTTAAATTTAAAAAATTTCTATAGGTTCTTTTCCTATTCCTTCTATGCCGCAGGTTTAAAACCAAAAAAGATTTGTTTTTTTCTCGGTGTTTTCTAACGTTTTCAATAAAACCTTCTCGGAAAAGTATTTTAACAATATTTTCGGTAATATTAGTAGATGCGATGCGAACCACTCTTTTTCTATCCATATCAGCATTTCGTATAGAGGTTATTATCTCAGCAATAGTGTCCCTACCCATGGTGAACTAAAATGATGGGTGCCCCAAAATTGGATATAATCAACATGTTTTTCTTTTTTTTTACTTATTTGTTTTATGAATATGAATTATTAAAGGTATATGCGTGAGACACAATCTACTAATTAATCTAGTTCTTAATCTATTTCTTTCAAATACCCCACTATAAACATATCAGTGATCTCATTTTATAATATCTCGGGAGCTAATGAAACTATTTTAGTAAAATGGAATTGTCTCAATTCCCGGGGGATCGCACCAAAAATTCGAGTTCCTTTTGGATTTCCTTCTTGATCAATCACAACTGCAGCATTGTCATCATATCGTATTATCATACCGCTGTCACGTTTAAGTTCTTTACAGGTACGAACAATTACAGCTCTGACTACTTCTGATTTTTCTAGGGGCATATTTGGTACTGCTTCTTTGATCACAGCAACAATAACGTCACCAATATGAGCATATCGACGATTGCTGGCTCCTATGATTCGAATACACATCAATTCTCGAGCCCCGCTGTTATCTGCTACATTTAAATGGGTCTGAGGTTGAATCATATCAATTTTTTAGTCTATTCTTTCAATGCAAAGGATGAAGAAAAAAAGGAATATTTTTTGTCCAAAAAAAGAAACTTTCATCCCCAAGATTCATTTCTGTTGTTTCTACATTTTTATCCCGAAATAATGAATTGAGTTCGTATAGGCATTTTGGATGCTGCTATTGAAATAGCCCTTCTAGCTATATTTTCGGCTACTCCACCCATTTCGTATAGTATTCGACCTGGTTTAACAACAGCTACCCAATATTCAGGGGATCCCTTTCCCGAACCCATACGTGTTTCAGCGGGTCTTACTGTAACCGGTTTGTCTGGAAATATACGGACCCATATTTTTCCACCACGGCGTGCATTTCGTGTCATTGCTCGTCGACCTGCTTCGATTTGTCTAGATGTGATCCAAGCAGGTTCAAGTGCCTGAAGAGCATATTTACCGAAACAAATATGATTACCTCGATAAGATATTCCCTTCATTCTTCCTCTATGTTGTTTACGGAATCTAGTTCTTTTGGGGTTATAGTTGATGGTTGTTTCACAATTCCATCTCTACTACAGAACCGGACGTGAGAGTTTCTTCTCATCCAGCTCCTCACGAAAAAAAGGATTAAAAACATTTAATTGAAATGATTAACATTTTTGTAAAAAATAGTTTTTTTTTTAGAACGTTCTAAAAAATCTTTATTTAGTTTTGTCCTTTATCCAAGTTTAGCAACTAAAAAAAAAGTTTTCGCGGGCGAATATTTACTCTTTCAATCTCTATTTCATTTGTAGGGCTCGTTCGTAACTTCTCCCAATAGATGAATTGATCTCCGGTTCATTTCGCCATCCCGACTAGTGAATCATTAAGATTCATTTTTTCAATAAAATCTTTTGCATGCACAGGTTCCATCGTTCCCATCGCTTCGTACTTAATGGTTAGGTCCGAATTCTACAATGGAGCTCATAATCCAATTTGTTCCTGAGTCAATCTTCTTAGTCTTTATTGGCTCCAAGCTCTTTATTTTTTTCTTGATTCATTTAATATTTAATTATGAATCAATTAGTATTGATGCTTTATTACACTGTCTTTTATGAGATGACTCGTAGACCTTACATATTGGAATTCTATATCATTGATATTCTTTTTCTCTCTTTCTCTCATCCTTCCATTTATCCACACCTTTACTTCTTTCATTTTGTTTTACAACTTCTAATTAAAGTTTATGCAAAAAAAAATTTCAGTTGCTCCAAAGATATGACTAATTTATCATATCTTGACTGGTTCTTTAGATCCAGATAATACGAAGTGATGAGTTGGTTATTAGTTCATACTATGGGGCTGGTCCTTTTTTAATCCTAACCCTAAAAAACCAACGAGTCACACACTAAGCATAGCAATTATATCAAATGGTCAATTGAATTTTTATTCAACCCTATAGAATTAAGAATTAGAATTGCTCATTTTGATTCACCAGAAAAAGAATGAACGAGTTTCTCTTTTTTTGTTCTATCAATGGATACAAAAGGAAAGACAAGTAAAGGTTTCTTATTCTTCGTCTATAAATATCCAAATTTTGATACCCAATACCCCATAGATAGTTCGAACTGTATAGGAACAATAATCAATTTTAGCTCGAATGGTTTGTAGGGGAACCCTACCTTCTCTGATCCATTCGACACGTGCAATTTCTTTTCCGTCGATACGTCCTGCAATTTGTACTTGAATTCCTTTTGTATCTGCTTGTTCAGTTAATTCAATAGCTTTTTTCATTGCTTTTCGAAATGAAACT